TTATAATGTAATATTGTAATATAGCAAATATTTATTAAAAAATTCTGCTTATATAGGTAATTATAAGTAACAGAGCGAGAGGAAGTTTAAGTTAAATTAATGGCAAGGTCAGGGCCAAATAAATGTATGTAATAGATATAAATTCTATCTTAGCATATTCAGTTCTGCGCTCTAATTTAAATTTATAAAAACACAATGTAATACTGTAATAAAATAGCAAGTGCAATTCATTAAAAAATTTTTTAGTTTGTCTTAATAATCGTAAGTAAATAGGGGCTTTTAGTTTGGGGGGTTGACTCAAAGTTTAAGGTACTGATTAGGTTAATATGGGGGGGGGGGGGGTTATTTGGGAATTAATTTTAGATAATGTTCAAAATTTTTTTTTTCCGAAAAGTCAGTTAAATTGAAATTAGAGAAAAATAAGATGATCAACAAATCAGGGGGAAATAAATGGTATGTCCGAATAACATAGATATTTAATCCGCAATTCTTAACCTGTTAATTTTACATAAGCATAACATGTTCAGATTTAGAGCAGAATACACCGGCTCAAGACTATATGGGGGATTGACCTCACAGAGAAAAAAAAATTTGAATGCAATCTAGATCAGTTATGCGGGGCATGGGCCATCCAGTAAGAAAGAGCATTTACCAGATGCCGGTTCAAGTTCAATCGTAGTAATTCTTGTAATAATTGTCCATAGATTCAAACCAGATGCCAGACATAGTGAAATGAAACTCACTCTACAGTAATGTCCTTGAAATCTGGGCGAGGGGTCGACAGGGGCGGGTTGAGGATTTCTCGCTTGAGTGTGCGGTTATGGATATGGTTATTACATAAGAACAAGCCATGGGGTAGGAAGATGAATGTACTATTAAGCATAGTATGTCTCCGCATAAATGAAATCTTAGGAAAATAGAGCGAGAGGTAGTTTAGAAGTCTAGAATTTTGGCCTTGGGTGCCAGTGGCGGAGGTGAAATTCCCCCCCTTTTGAAAAATTTAATGTGTGATGGTTTGTTTGTGGATTTTTAGAGAGAGTGAGACTCTTTTCGGTGTGTTTGAAATTGGCGGAGCCCGGGCAAAAAGAGAAATAATGGATTGGTGGTGTTTACTGGTTGTCTTTTAGGAAGTGTTGGCTGGTGTTTGGAAGAGCTTGGAGGAGGAGTTCCCCCAACTATAAAATTTAATACGTGATGGTTTGTTTGTGGATTTTTAGAGAAAGTAAGACTCTTTTCGGTGTGTTTGAAATTGGCGGAGCCCGGGCAAAAAGAGAAATAATGGATTGGTGGTGTTTATTGGTTGGGGTCCTGGCTTAACTCAGAGAAGGTTTTAATCTTCAGTTTTCGGCTTACAGGACCGATGTTTTACTTAAACTACCTGGGTATCATTTTATTAATTTATTTTCTCATGAGCCTGATAGGGGGATAAGGAGTATGAATAGTATGAAGTAAATAATTGAAGCTACTTGACCGATTTCGATGAATGGTGGTTCAACAGGTTTGCCTCCGATTCAGGTAAGAACCAGGGTATTTGCTACTAAGGATCAGAATAGGGCTTGTGAGAGGGGACGAAATATCAGGCTTCGCTGTTTAGATGTGTGAAGTATTGGGAAGATTATAAGAATTATAATGGACATCAGTAGTGCTACCACCCCTCCAAGTTTATTAGGGATGGATCGTAGGATTGCATATGCAAATAGGAAGTATCACTCTGGTTGAATGTGAGGGGGGGTAACTAATGGGTTGGCGGGGGTAAAGTTTTCCGGGTCTCCAAGAAGGTTTGGGGCTAATACGGAGATTAGTATTAATACCAGGAGTAAGATAGAAAACCCGAGGATATCTTTTAGAGAAAAATAGGGGTGAAATGGGATTTTATCTTGATTGGAGGGTATCCCTGTTGGGTTGTTTGACCCTGTTTCGTGCAGGAATAGGAGGTGAACAATACTTATACCTGCAATTAGGAATGGGAGAAGGAAGTGAAAGGCAAAAAAACGGGTTAAGGTGGCTTTATCTACTGAAAATCCACCCCAGATCCACTGTACTAGGGTGTTCCCTACATAAGGGACAGCCGAGAGAAGGTTGGTGATGACTGTGGCACCTCAGAAGGATATTTGTCCTCAAGGGAGGACGTATCCCACAAAGGCTGTGGCTATGATTAAAAATAGTAAGATCACTCCGATATTTCATGTCTCTTTATACGTGTAGGATCCGTAGTAAAGGCCCCGTCCGATGTGAAGGTAGATGCAGATAAAGAATAATGAGGCGCCATTTGCATGAATATTTCGTACTAATCAGCCGTAATTTACGTCTCGGCAAATATGAGCTACTGAGGAGAATGCTGAGTATGTGTCTGCTGTGTAGTGCATAGCTAAGAATAAGCCTGTCAAGGTTTGGGCAATTAAGCAGATGCCCAGCAGGGAGCCGAAGTTCCATCAGTAGGAGATATTTGATGGGGTTGGAAGGTCAATAAAGGAGTTATTAATAATTTTTAGTAGTGGGTGAGTTTTTCGTAGGGTGTGGGCCATTGTTTTTATAGTTGAATACAACATTGATTTTTCAGGTCAAAGGTCTTGGTTAGAGTCCAGGTAAAGATAGTGATCTATTTTAGTTTTGTATTTATGATCGGGGTGATTATTGGGTTAATTGCTGTGGCTTCTAATCCGTCTCCTTATTTTGCGGCTTTTGGTTTAGTTTTGGCTTCTTTGAGCGGTTGTTGCTTATTAGTTGAGTCGGGGTTATCTTTTTTATCTTTAGTATTACTTCTAATTTATTTGGGGGGGATAATGGTAGTTTTTGCTTATTCCGCCTCTTTGTCGGCAGAGCCTTATCCTGAGGCGTGGGGAAGTTTGTCTGTTGTGGCTTATGTATGTATGTATCTGGTTCTCCTGTTGGTTTGGTTTTTGGTTAATTGGGTGGTAGTCCTCTCAATTGAGTTTGTGTTTAGTGGTAATTATGTAGATATATATATATCAGGCTCTGATTGGGGGGTATTGGTGTTATATTACTTTGCGGGTCTATTGCTAATGATAACGGGTTGAGTGCTTCTTTTGACTTTGTTTATTGTGCTAGAGGTTACTCGAGGGGTGTCTTTTGGTGCATTACGGGCAGTAAGATGTTAAAATGATTAATGTAATAGAGATCAGGAAGATTATTATGTAGGTTTTGATTAGGCCTCCTTGAAGATTAGTCATGGTTTTGATAGGGGGCAGTTGCAAGTGGGTTGTGTTTTTAGGTCCTGCTTCTTCATACCATGTAGAGTCTATAATATGGGTTGAGATATTTTGTCCTAGGTTTAGTTTCGTTTTTGGTGCGAGTCGGTGGAGAATAGAGGGGAAAAAGGCTAATATATTAGAAAAGGCGTGTAAGGTAGATTTTTGTTTTTTAGAAAATTTTGATAGGTCTATAGCAATAAACAATCCTGTAAGGGCTACTAACACCGCTGATAATTTTAAAATGTGAGGTATTGTAAACACTTGGGTTTTTATTGGAGTAATGTAACTAATAATGAACATTCCAGCAATCATACTTCCTCAGGCCAGCCGGGTGATTGAGTTAATTATTAGGCTGCTGTTTTCATTGATTGGCATGAGTACGGCTGTACGAGGGTTATTTATTGATGTGAAGAAAATAATCCGGAAGCTATATACGGTTGTGAAAGAGGTTGCAATTAGAGTTAAAATTAATGCCCACGAGTTCAGGTTGGAGGTGTTTATGGCTTCAATGATAGCGTCTTTAGAGAAGAATCCTGATAAATAAGGCATTCCTGCCAGTGCCAGGCTACCGATGGTTAAGCATGTGGTGGTGGCAGGAATTATTTTTTGTAGTCCTCCTATTTTTCGAATATCCTGTTCGTCATTTAGGTTGTGAATAATTGACCCAGAACATAAGAACAGTATAGCTTTAAAAAATGCGTGTGTACAGATATGGAAGAAAGCTAATTGGGGTTGATTTAGGCCGATTGTTACTATTATTAGGCCGAGTTGGCTGGATGTTGAGAGTGCTACGATCTTTTTGATGTCGTTTTGGGTTAGGGCACATGTAGCTGTAAATACTGTTGTTAAGGCCCCCAAGCAAAGGCAGATGGATAGAGCAGTTTTATTTTGTTCAAGGATAGGGTAAAATCGAATTAATAAAAAGATACCGGCCACAACTATTGTACTTGAGTGTAGAAGGGCCGATACTGGTGTTGGGCCTTCTATTGCTGCTGGGAGTCATGGGTGTAGTCCGAATTGGGCTGATTTCCCCATTGCTGCTAAAATTAAGCCTAGAAGTGGAATTAGAGATTCTTTGTCATAGATTACAAATATTTGCTGTAGTTCTCATGAGTTTGTATTTATAAATAATCATGCCATAGCAATAATAAATCCGATATCCCCGATGCGGTTATATATCACTGCTTGTAGCGCAGCGGTGTTTGCGTCTGAGCGGGCATATCATCACCCAATAAGTAAGAAGGATATGATACCAACTCCCTCTCATCCAATGAACAATTGAAACATATTGTTGGCTGAGATTAGAATTATTATTGCTAGTAAGAAGGTCAAGAGGTATTTAAAGAATTGGTTAATCCCGCTATCTGAGTGTATGTACCAAATAGCAAATTCTAAGATAGACCACGTAACGAAAAGGGCAATTGGTGTGAATAAGATTGAATACTGATCTAGCTTAATGCTGGATGAGATATTGAAGTTATGGATGGTTATTCATGAGAAGTTAATTGTAGTAGATTCTAGGCCGTGGTTGATAAAGATAAGTAAGGGCATAAGGCTTAGGAAGAAGGAGTATTTAACAGAGGTCATTACATAGAGGGGTAAGGTTTTTTTTGGCTTCATAATGGTTGATATAAGTAGGGGTAATGCTAAGATAACTAATGAGAGTATAAATGAAGAGTTTAGCGTTAATACGAGATTCATAACTTTTACTCGGGGTTGCACCAAGAATTTTTGGTTCCTAAAACCAATGGATTACTATTATCCTTTAAAAGTGAGGGGACTGCGGATTTTAACCGCAGAGGCAGATAGTTAGCAGTTTCTGAGTCTCTTGACTCCTCTCGGTGTGAAGGGGGGGTTTAACCCTCGTTTTTAGAACCACAATCTAATATTTTATCTAAATTATGCACACACGAAAAAATCCCGGAGATGATGGCCGGTTTTATGATTAGTAGCAGTGCTGGTACAAGGTGTATTGTTATTAAGAAGTGTTCGCGAGAGCTTGAAGGGGTTATTAGATTTAGATGTGGTGGGATAGGGCCTCGTTGTGTTATAAGAAATATGTAAAGGGTGTATATGGCAGTGATTAAAATTCCGGCCCCTGTTATCAAGATGGTCCATAAAGATCAGTTGAACAGGGAGACCATGATTGCTAGTTCACCTCATAGATTTATAGAGGGGGGGAGTGCCATATTTGATAAGTTAGTTAGTAATCATCAGGTGGCTGTAAGTGGCATGACTGTTTGCATCCCTCGGACTAGTAAAAGGGTCCGGCTATGAGTTCGCTCATAGCTTAGGTTTGCTAGGCAGAATAGGGCAGAAGAAATCAGCCCATGTGAAATTATTAGAATTATTGCGCCTGTTATGCTTCAGGGGGTTTGGATTATAATGGCTGCGATAACGAGGCCTATATGGCTTACAGATGAGTATGCAATGAGGGATTTTAGGTCTGTTTGTCGAATACAAATTAGGCTTGTCATAACTGTGCCTCATAGAGCAAGGATAATGAATGGGTAATATATTTCTTTTATTAAAGGGGTGAGTATGATGGAGATGCGGATTATTCCGTAGCCTCCGAGTTTTAGTAGTACTGCTGCCAGAATTATTGACCCGGCAATTGGCGCTTCTACGTGTGCTTTTGGTAATCATAGATGAACTCCATATAGTGGTATTTTAACCATGAATGCTAGAAGACAGGCTAATCAAAGGGTTGTGCTTGTATAATCTTGTGACAGAGTTGGTTGTAGCGTGTTAATTAGAATAATAGATAGGGAGCCTAATGAGACTTTAATAACTAATAAGGCGACTAGAAGGGGGAATGATCCTGCAAGGGTGTAGAATAGGAAGTATGTACCAGCATTTAGTCGCTCTGTTTGATTACCTCATCGGGTAATAATAATTAAAGTTGGAATTAAGGTTGCTTCAAAGGAGATATAAAAAAGGATTAATTCTGTTGACGAGAAAGCAAGGATTAGGGATATTTGAAGAATAATTAGTATGGTTAGGTAGGTTCGTTGGCGGGTCAGAGGGTTCAGTTTCAGGTGATTCTGGCTGGCTAAGGTTATTAGTGGAAGCAGTCAGCATGTTAGGACTAATAAGGGGGATGAGATTGGGTCCACAGTTATGCATAAGTTGGTTATTATTGGGAATTCAAATGGAAGATTAAATCAGATTAGGCTAGTTGTGGCAATGATTGTGCTGTTAGATACAAGGTATGTTCAAAGTCATTTTTTACTAGCTAGTCATGTTATTGGGAGTAGCATAATGGTTGGAATCAGAATTTTTAGCATTGTAGGAGGTTTAAGTTTTTTAAATGATCTGTTCCGTGTGTTCGTGTGGTGGCTACTATCAGGGCCAGGCCAGTTCCTGCTTCGCATGCGGAGAATGTTAATAAAAATATTGGAATAGAAAAATATGATCCTGTGTTAGTTGTTGTTGATCATAAGGAGATGGCAATAAATAGTGATAGTATCATACCTTCTAGGCATAATAGGGCTGATAAGAAGTGTATTCGGTGAAGTATAAGACCCATAATGCTTAGTGCAAATGCTGAGGTAAATGCAAATAATAGGGATAACATAAAGTATTTTCAGGGTTAAACCGAAATTTACTGAGTCGAAATCAGAAGTCTTATTTAGACTAAATACTCATTCAGCCCATTCAAGGCCTCCTTGGACTCATTCATATATTAGGCCTACGGTTAGTAGGAGAAGGATAATTGTAGACCATAATAGGGTAAATATAGGCAGTATTTGTGAGGCTCAAGGGGTGGGAAGTAGGAGTGCAATTTCAAGATCAAACAGGAGGAACAGAATAGCAATTAGAAAGAATCGGATTGAGAAGGGTAGACGGGCTGATCCTAATGGGTCGAAGCCGCACTCATAAGGGGATAGTTTTTCGGTATCCGGGTTGTTTAAGGGTAGTCAGAACCCGATAGTAATAAGAATTGTTGATAAAGCTGCTGAGATAATAAGTATTAGTGTAATTAAGTTCACTGTCTTTTCTTAGATTATGACTAAGATTTAATGATTGGAAGTCATTCGTACTATTATACTAAAAAGACATGATCCTCATCAGTAAATTGAAACATACAGGAATAGTCAGACTACATCTACAAAGTGTCAATATCATGCTGCCGCTTCGAACCCGAAGTGATGGTTGGAGGTGAAGTGAAATTTAATCTGTCGCAGGAGGCAGACAGATAAAAATAATGTTCCGATGATTACATGTAGGCCGTGGAATCCGGTTGCCACAAAGAAGGTTGAGCCGTAGACACCGTCTGCGATTGTGAATGGGGCTTCATAATATTCTATTGCTTGGAGCAATGTAAAATATAATCCTAGAATAATAGTAAATAGTAATGACTGAATGGCCTCTTTTCGGGCGCCTTGTATAATACTATGATGGGCCCATGTTACTGTTACCCCTGAGGCTAGAAGGACGACTGTATTTAGAAGTGGGACCTCGAATGGGTCCAAAGGTGTAATTCCTGTTGGGGGCCAGCACTCTCCCAGCTCAGGGGTGGGGGCGAGGCTTGAATTGTAAAATGCCCAAAAGAAACCAAAGAAGAAGAATACTTCTGAGGTAATAAATAAAATTATTCCATAGCGTAGGCCTTTTTGAACAGGAGTAGTGTGGTGTCCTTGAAAAGTGCCTTCTCGAACAATATCTCGTCATCACTGAAGTATTGTTAATAATATAATAACTAATCCTAGGGTTATTAAGATCATTGACCCAAAATGAAATCATATTGCTAAGCCTGAGGTTAGAAGTAGTGCTGCGATAGCCCCTGTTAATGGTCAGGGGCTTGGGTCTACTATGTGGTAAGCGTGTGCTTGGTGTGCCATTATACGTTTTCTTGTAAATAAAGACTTAATAATAGAATAAACACATAGGCTTGAATTACGGCTACAGCAATTTCTAGAAGGGTTAATATAAGTAACACTGTTATTGTTAATACAGAGATTAAGGGTAATAGTGGCATTAGAACAAGAACTGCGGTAGAGGTAAGTTGAATCAAGAGGTGGCCTGCTGTCAAGTTAGCGGTTAGTCGGACTCCGAGCGCTAGTGGTCGAATAAACAGGCTGATGGTTTCAATAATAATAAGAATAGGGATCAGTAGTGCTGGGGTGCCTTCTGGGAGTATGTGTCCAAAGGCTACTGTAGGTTGATTACGCAGTCCAGTTAACACAGTGGCAAATCATAATGGGATTGCAAGTCCGAGGTTTAATGATAATTGAGTGGTTGGAGTAAATGTATAAGGGAGAAGTCCCAGTAGGTTTATAGTAATTAGGAGTATTAATATCGAGGCGAGCAGGAGGGATCAGCTATGTCCTTTTAGGCTAATAGGTAATATTAGTTGTTTGGTGAATATACTAAAAAATCAGGATTGTAGTGTTGTGAGTCGATTGCTTAACCAGTGGTGTATTGGTTTTGGGGTTAGTAATCATGGTAGAAGAAGGGCAAGGCCTATTAGCGGGATGCCTATAAGAGTTGGGCTTAAGAATTGGTTAAATAAGTTTAAGTTCATGGTCAGTTTCACGGTTTAGGGCTTTCTTTATTGATGTCTTGTAATTTTGGTTCATTTTGATATTTAAAGTTACTCATCTTAGGTGCGAGAATTGTAAGGTAAATAATTCATGATGTAAGAAAAATGGCAAATCATGGACTGGGGTTTAATTGTGGCATGTCATTAAGGGTGGTTGGTGGGCACCGATCTTTAGCTTAAAAGGCTATTGCTTAGTATGAAAGCTTCTTAATGATAGTCCTAGCATTGATGAAGATCATTCTTGGAAGTGGTTTAATGGGGTTGCTTCAATAACAATTGGTATGAAGCTGTGATTAGCTCCGCAGATTTCAGAGCACTGACCGTAGAAAACACCAGGGCGTGAGGCAATAAATGTCGTCTGGTTTAGTCGGCCAGGAATGGCATCAGTTTTAATTCCTATTGATGGAATAGCTCAGGAGTGAAGAACATCTTCTGCGGAGATAAGTATTCGGATTGGGGATTCTATTGGGACTACCATGCGGTTATCTACTTCAAGGAGGCGGAATTGACCTGGGGATAGGTCTTGAGTTGGCATTATATATGAGTCAAATATAAGGTCTTCATAGTTGGTAAATTCGTAGCTTCAATATCACTGGTGGCCGATGGCTTTAACTGTTAAGTGAGGATCATTAATTTCATCTATTAAGTATAGGATTCGTAAGGAGGGCAGGGCAATGACAATAAGAATAATAGCGGGTATAATTGTTCAGACTATTTCAATCTCTTGGGCGTCTATAGCACTGGTGTTTGTTAATTTTGTGGTTATTATAATTGTAATAATGTAAAGGACCAACGTGCTAATTAAAAAGACGGCTATTAGGGCATGGTCGTGGAAATGCAATAATTCTTCTATGATTGGTGATGCTGCATCTTGAAAACCTAGTTGTGACGGGTGAGCCATATAAGACATATAAGATTTTAACTTATGATTAGGTCTTGACAAGGCCTTGTAATAGTTTTACTAATGTCTCAAGAGAGTAATAGATTGGTTATATAATTGACTTGAAATCAACTTAAGGGGGTTCAATTCCCTCCTTTCTTGTTGATATGTTCGTGCTTGAACAAATGATGGCTCCTCAAATGTGTGATAAGGTGGAGGGCAACCGTGAAGTCATTCAATATTAGTAGATGTTAGTTTTGTAGTCATAACTTCTCGTTTCGATGCGAACGCTTCTCAGATAATAAATATTATTATGATAACTGCAACTAATGAGATTAGAGAGCCGATTGACGAGATAGTATTTCATAACGTGTAAGCGTCAGGGTAGTCTGAATATCGTCGTGGCATTCCGGCAAGTCCTAAAAAGTGCTGTGGGAAAAATGTTAAATTAACACCAATAAATATCAACCCAAAATGAATTTTAGTTCAAACTGGGTGAAGTGTATAGCCTGAAAATAGCGGGAATCAGTGAACAAATCCCCCTATAATAGCAAAAACAGCACCCATAGATAATACATAATGGAAATGAGCTACTACATAGTACGTATCATGTAGAACAATATCTAGCGAGGAGTTGGCCAGTACAATTCCAGTCAAGCCTCCCACTGTAAATAAAAAGATAAATCCTAGTGCCCAGAGTATGGCAGCGTCTCATTTGATTGATCCCCCGTGCATTGTTGCAAGTCAGCTAAATACCTTAACTCCTGTTGGAATTGCAATAATTATTGTGGCTGATGTAAAATAAGCTCGCGTATCTACATTTAAGTCAACTGTAAATATGTGATGGGCTCATACAATAAAACCCAATAGGCCAATAGATATCATGGCTCATACTATTCCTATATATCCAAAAGGCTCTTTTTTTGCAGAGTAGTAAGTAACAATATGAGAGATTATTCCAAATCCTGGAAGAATAAGAATATATACTTCCGGGTGCCCAAAAAATCAGAATAGGTGTTGATAGAGTACTGGATCTCCACCCCCTGCTGGGTCGAAGAATGTGGTGTTTAAGTTTCGATCCGTGAGTAGTATAGTAATTCCAGCCGCAAGCACGGGGAGGGACAGGAGGAGCAGAATAGCGGTAATCAGTACTGACCATACGAACAAAGGTGTCTGATATTGTGTTATTGATGGGGGTTTTATATTAATTGAGGTTGTGATGAAGTTAATAGCCCCTAAAATTGAGGATACCCCCGCCAAATGTAAAGAAAAGATTGTCAGATCAACGGAGGCGCCCGCATGGGCCAGATTTCCGGCGAGGGGGGGGTAGACTGTTCACCCAGTTCCGGCCCCAGCCTCCACCCCCGAAGAGGCCAGAAGTAATAGGAATGATGGGGGGAGTAATCAGAAGCTTATATTATTTATCCGAGGGAATGCTATATCTGGGGCCCCAATCATCAAGGGAACAAGCCAGTTTCCGAAGCCCCCAATTATCACAGGCATGACCATAAAGAAGATTATTACAAAAGCATGTGCGGTCACAATTACATTATAAATTTGATCATCTCCTAGGAGAGTACCCGGTTGGCTTAGCTCGGCTCGGATTAAAAGGCTAAGTGCCGTGCCTACTATACCTGCTCATGCACCAAAGATCAGATAGAGGGTGCCAATATCTTTATGATTTGTAGAGAATAGTCATCGAGTGATTATCACTGGTAAAATGGCCGAAGCAGGTGTAGGATTGTAGCTCCTGTCATAAAGGTTAGAGTCCTTTTTTTATCAAGTCCTGTGATGTTCAGCATATAAAATTGCAAATTTTAAAGAGCAGATAGCTTCTGCCGGGGCTTCTCCCGCTTTTTTTTCTCCAACAAGCGGGAGAAGTAGATTAAAGCTCGTAGGATGGAGCGTTTAGCTGTTAACTAAAAGGTCGTAGGGTAGGAGCTGCTAATCTAGAAGGTCTTAGCTTAATTAAAGTGTCTGGGTTGCATTCAGAATATGTTGGATAGAGTCCTGCAGGTCTTATCAAAGACTAGAAGATTTTAACTCCTGCTTAAGACTTTGAAGGTCTTTGGTCTAGTTATCCTAAGTCTTTAAATAATTGTTAGTAGAATAGGGGTAATTGGTATTAGTATCAATGAGAGAATAATAATAACGGGTATAGCTGTCATAGGCTTTAACTGCACTCGTCATATTAGGTTAGAATTTGAGATATTTGGGGCGGTTGTTAGTGAAATTACATATGATAGTCGTAGGTAGAAGAATAGGCTTAGTAGGGTTGACATGGCCATGATTGTGGATATTAAGCTTATATGTTGATTGGTTATTTCTTGAAGAATTAATCATTTTGGTAAAAATCCAGAGGTCGGAGGTAGACCCCCGAGGGCTATAAGGGTAATTATTATAAGTGCTGAGAGAGTTGGTGTTTTTGATCAGGAAACTGCCAACTTGTTGATATTAGTTGATAAGAGGCTAATTATTATTATAAATATTGAGGTGGTTAGAATAATATAAATTAAAAAATTTAAAACGGTTAAGGTTGGAGAAAAAGTTAGAATTATGATTATTCATCCTAGGTGAGCAATTGAGGAGTACGCTATAATTTTTCGTATTTGAACCTGATTAAGACCTCCCCATCCCCCCACAACTGTTGATAAGATAGCTATTAATATTAGTAGGTTAGAATTCAATTGGTGATTAATTATGATAAGTAAGGCTATTGGGGCTAGTTTTTGTCATGTTGATAAAATTAAGCCTGTTATTAGGTTTAATCCTTGTATTACATCTGGTAATCATAAGTGAAATGGCGCGATGCCTAGTTTTATTGCCAAGGCAATCGTTAAGATTGTTGATGATGTAGGGTTTAGGTTGGTTAGTGTTCATTCTCCTAAGGCTCATGCGTTAATAGTAGTTGAAAATAGGATAAGTCCTGATGCAGTGGCTTGTGTTAAAAAATACTTTGTTGCTGATTCTGTTCCTCGTGGGTGGTATGTTTTGGTTATTAGGGGGATAATTGCAAGTGTATTAATCTCTAGTCCTATTCATGCCAGAAATCAATGGGTGCTTGATAGTGTGGCGATGGTTCCGATTGCTAGGCTCGATATAAGCACTGATAACACATATGGGCTCATTAGTATAAGAAGGGGTTTAACCAACATATTTGGGGTATGGGCCCAAAAGCTTAATTAGCTTATTTTACTTAAAAAGTGGTGTAGTGGGAGCACGAGGGGTTTTGATCTCCTCTGGGTAGGTTCGAGTCCTATATTTTTAATAAGGAGACGAGAGGGTTTGAACCTCTATAAATTACTCTATCAAAGTAATTCCTATCTTTCGGGCACATATCCTAAAATATTGGGGGAATTCCTGCTGAAATAATTGGTAAGGAGATGTGAAGTAGTGTTATTATAATCGTGAGGGGGAGGAAGTTTTTTCAAATAAGATGTATAAGTTGATCATATCGGAATCGTGGGTATGATGCTCGTACTCATAAAAATAGAACAGATAAGGTAGAGGCTTTAATAATTAAAGTGATTGTTGATAGTTCTGGTTGTGTGTGGTTTAAGGTAGAGCCTAGGAAAAGAATGGCAGACAGGGTGTTCATTAGAAGGATATTAGAGTACTCTGCTAGAAAGAAGAGTGCAAAAGGTCCTCCTGCATATTCCACATTAAATCCTGAGACAAGTTCAGATTCGCCTTCTGTTAGATCAAATGGGGCTCGATTTGTTTCTGCCAGTGTAGAAATAAATCATATGGCTGCTATTGGTCAAGCCGGGATTATAAATCATATTAATTCTTGGGTGATGTTAAAATTTATTAGAGTAAAGCTTCCGGTTATTAGAACTAGGCATAGTAGAATTAACCCAAGGGTGACTTCATATGAGATTGTCTGTGCTACTGCACGTAGTGCTCCAATTAATGCATATTTTGAGTTGGATGATCATCCTGATCCTAAGATAGAATAAACAGTTAGACTTGATAATGCTAGCAGAAAAAGTATACCGAGGTTTAGGTTTGATAAAGAGAAGGGTAGAGGTAGTGGAATTCAGATGGCCAGTGATAGTGTTAATGCTATCATAGGTATAAGAATGAATATGGTTTGTGATGATGTTGACGGGCGTACTGGTTCTTTAATAAATAGTTTTAATCCATCTGCAACTGGTTGTAGCAAGCCCATAGGTCCTACAATGTTAGGCCCTTTCCGCAGTTGTATGTAGCCTAATACCTTTCGTTCAACAAGGGTTAGGAATGCGACTGCCAGAAGGACAGGGATAATGTATAGTAAGGGGTTTAAAAATATTGAAGATAGTAGATGCATAGTTAAGAAGAGGAGTTGAACCTCTGATTGAAAGGGCTTAGGTCTTTTGCAATTACCGGGCTCTGCCATCTTAACTAACCCCCTGATCTTGGGGTGGGTTTGTTTATCTATTTTAATTGTTTTCAATAGTGTGGGAGCTTAAGTTATTAGTGGCTCCATTTTTTCGGTCCTTTCGTACTAGAAAAAATTTTGGTATAGATAGAAACTGACCTGGATTGCTCCGGTCTGAACTCAGATCACGTAGGACTTTAATCGTTGAACAAACGAACCTTTAATAGCGGCTACACCATTTGGGTGTCCTGATCCAACATCGAGGTCGTAAACCCATTCGTCGATAGGAACTCTTAGAAAGGATTGCGCTGTTATCCCTAGGGTAACTTGGTTCGTTGGTCACTTAGTGGATCATTTGTAATAAATGTCTTAGTTTTTGAAATGTGGTTCTAAATTATTTATCTCGGAGGATTTCTTTTCTTCCGTGGCCGCCCCAACCCAAAACTCAAATTATATTATTTATATATTAAATTTTTCCTGTTGGATAGTAAGATTAATATAATTAATTTTATGTTTAAAGCTCCATAGGGTCTTCTCGTCTTATAGGCTTATTTCCGCTTCTGCACGGAAAGATAAATTTTATTGATAGGATTAAAGAGACAGTTGAACTTTCGTTATGCCATTCATACAGGTCTTCATTTAAAAGACAAGTGATTACGCTACCTTTGCACGGTCATAATACCGCGGCCGTTGAAATAGATCACTGGGCAGGCGGGACCTCTTATACTTTATTGGCAAGAGGCGATGTTTTTGGTAAACAGGCGAAGTTCTTGTTTGCCGAGTTCCTTTTTAATCTTTTTATCTTTCTTTCATGCCCCTGTGTTGGATTAACGGTCAGATTAATATATTTTTCTTGATTGGTTATATATTTTGCCGTTAATTATCAGTGAATTATTCGTTCTGATTTACACATGCATTTTAGAGAACTTTTTCTTATTACTAATTCCAGTATAATCTCATCTATAAAATAGATAGGCTCAATATGGTTTGTGAATTTAGACTTATTAATGGTATAATAAGTTTTTTAGAACAGAGCTTTAACGCTTTCTCTATGGTGGCTGCTTTTAGGCCTACATTGTTAGTTTCTTTAGTTATTATATTCTTTATTCAGATTATAGGTTGTATCCTTTATTAATAGAGCTGTACTTCTATTAATTAACTTTAAAGCTCTATTATTATTTTTGTTAAATTTTAAAGTGCTTTTAGCTGAACTTAAATTCATTTTTCGAGCAACCAGCTATCACTAGGCTCGTTAGGCTTATCACCTCTACTTAAGAGTCATCCCACTCTTTTGCCACAGAGAAGGGTTGGCTCGTTTATGCTGCTCTTAGGTAGCTCGTCTAGTTTCGGGGATACCAACTCTATTTCTTTATGTTGTTTTGACTTACTAGACCATTATGCAAAAGGTAAAAGGTGTGATCTTTTCTTTTATTTGTTTAAGTTATTTATTTCATTTTTATTTCATCTTTCCTTTGCAGTACTGTTTTTATTGCTCAAGTTATGGTTTCTTTCGCCTATACTTCCATTATAAAATGATTTATTTGGTAATTTATTAGGAGTTGTTGGTTTATATTGTGGCTAGAATTAAAACTCAACTTGACCCGGGTTTAACAGGTATTTTCTTGGTGTAAGCAAGATGATTTGATTAAGCTACAAGTTGATATTCCAAGTCCACCTTCCGGTAGACTTACCATGTTACGACTTGCCTCTTCTTGTTTTCTATTTTTGTTTATTTAAGATTTAAATTATTTGAAGAGGGTGACGGGCGGTGTGTGCGCGCTTTATTGCCAGCTTCAAAAGAACATTCTTGTTTCTTTTTACTGCTAAATCCTCCTTCAGAAATTATTTCATAGAATCATTCGTGTTTTCTAAATTAGAAAATGTAGCCCATTTCTTTCCATCTTATCTGCTACACCTTGACCTGACGTGTTAATGTTGATTATTATGCCTGCTGTCTTTCCTTTAAAGGGCGGGCTGGACGGTGGTATATAGGCTGTATTGGCAATAGATGGTGAGGTTTATCGTGGATTATCGATTATAGAACAGGCTCCTCTAGGGGGGTATAAAGCACCGCCAAGTCCTTTGAGTTTTAAGCTGTGGCTCGTAGTACTCTGGCGGATAATCAAAGTTTATGGCTAGGCATAGTGGGGTATCTAATCCCAGTTTGTTTCCTAGTTGTCGTGGGTTCAAGGATAATAGGATCACTTTCGATGGTGAATTTTGGTATAACTATTGCGTTCGACAGCAGAGTTAGGTTTTTATTCTACTATAATAAATTCTTTAACCACCCTTTGAGCCGTATTTATTAATCTGAGTTTCTCGTATAACCGCGGTGGCTGGCACGGGATTAACCAACTCTTTAAGCTATCACTGATTCAAGCTTTGGGCGCTTATGTTTCAATGTTTATCACTGCTGAATTCCCTTGGGGGTGTGGCTTAACAAGATGTCTTTGGCATGGTAAGAGCCTGATATCCGCTCCTTCATTGCTTGTTGGTAATAAAGGGCATTTTCACAGGGATGCTGATACTTGCATGTGTAAATGTAGCTAAAATTAATAGCAAGGCCAGGACCAAACCTTTATGTTTATAAGATGTGTTAAAATCTGTCTTAGTATCTTCAGTGCTGCGCTTTAATTTAAGCTATATAAAC